TCTTAGCTGATGAATTAGTAGTTGTTGTTCTTGTTTCTTTAGTACCCTTAGTAGTTCCTATACCTGTCATGCTCCTTGGATTATTTACAAGTGGTATTCAAGCTCTTATTTTTGCAACTTTAGCCGCGGCTTATATAGGTGAATCCATGGAGGGCCATCATTGAAATAGTCTTTTTTAGCTTAGCCCACAGCAATGTATAAATGTATATGGTGGGTGGCTTAAGAGAATTACTTAACTTACGGAATAGAATAGGGGAATCTAAATATACAACTATGCTATATACGATCTAGAGTGATAGCAAAAACATTACGATGATATTAAAGAGTAAGGGGAAAAAGATCTTTGTTTTTAGATCTTTTTCCTAAAATTCCCCTTTCCTTCACTTAATATCATACTTCGTCTCAATGAATATTCACTTTAGATTGCTTAGTCCATCTCATTATTAATTCATTGTTAAAACAATTTGAATATAAGAATTTTTGTCAATAATTCTTGTTGTATAGGTTTACGACGTGTAATTAAATAAAAAAAAGGGCGAAATGATTTCCCTTTCAGTTGATTTTATTCAACGATTCACCAAAATATTAATAATAAATAAATAATAAAAATGAATAATTTTTTTATTCAGTTTTATTAATAAAGTGCATGAACTTAGATCAATCAAATAATGATATTTCTATACCTATGGAATTTGTCGTCCTAATCAATTTGTCCATTTAGATTTCTCTAGGTGGAATAATAAGAAAAGGTAAGATTCAAAAGAATTTTTCAAAAGTTTTTTTTAGTATTTTAGAAAGGGGCGGGAGGTATCTGTACTTGAATAACTATAAGCGAACCCTTCTAGATGTTTCGACGCTTGATTCTCGAATAGGATTAAATCTAAGATGAATGCTTGGTTTACGTTATGGAAGAAAGACATGTATATGTGATATTAGATATTGCCTAGTGCTAGTTATATATGAAATGAACTACTAAAGATATATTTTTCTAGGGGATTCTAATAGACTAGAAGTCCTTCCGGCCCCTTGTGACTGTGAATTGAATGACTAAACGGATGAAATCAAGAAATAATTCAACTAACAGTTCGAACCAAGAACAAGAAATGGAAGAATGAAAGTCGTATGGGTTCACAAAGACTCTGTGGCTAAAAAGTAAAAAAGATATATCGAAGTTGTTTTGATGATTCAAGAATCTTATTACTTCAATCCGAAGTTCTTAGTTACTTCGACTGGATGAGTCCTAGTGAGGGAATAATTAAGTCATAATTCATTGGTTGATTGTATCATTAACCATTTCTTTTTTTGGTACGAGGAACTTATCATGAATCCACTGATTTCTGCCGCTTCCGTTATTGCTGCTGGATTGGCCGTAGGGCTTGCTTCTATTGGACCTGGAGTTGGTCAAGGGACTGCTGCGGGTCAAGCTGTAGAGGGTATCGCGAGACAGCCTGAGGCAGAGGGCAAAATACGAGGTACGCTATTGCTTAGTCTAGCTTTTATGGAAGCTTTAACAATTTATGGACTGGTTGTAGCATTAGCACTTTTATTTGCAAATCCTTTTGTTTAATCTTAGCTTAGAAATATGAAAAATATATTTTTCATATTTTATTGCCTTCGACTTGTCGTTTGCTTTTTCAAATTCTATCAAGATTTCCCTCCTACCATTCTTTATTCTTTGAGAAAAGAACCTAGGGGAAGGGCTGATTTGCGGATGAGGAATTAGCCTACTTGACTCGCTTTCATCCTTCCCGTTCATAGACCAAGGGAAACTCTTTTTAGTAAGTGTTAGTGTTCCAATAACCAATAAAAGGGCTAGTTCATTAGTTCATAATTTCTAACTAACTCGAATATTTTTTATTTTTTTACTCAATTTCAGAAAAAATAAAAGAATAAATAAAAAGAGGGGCGAAGTGCTACAAAAAGAACTCTGTTCGATTTTTTAGTCTATCTATAAGAGGAGATCATATGAAAAACGTAACCGATTCTTTCGTTTCTTTGGGCCACTGGCCATCTGCCGGGAGTTTCGGGTTTAATACCGATATTTTAGCAACAAATCCAATAAATCTAAGTGTAGTGCTTGGTGTATTGATTTTTTTTGGAAAGGGAGTGTGTGCGAGTTGTTTATTTCAAGAATAGGTTGGACCAACCAACTGTACCCTTTTCCGTTATAAGTAGGAAAGAGAGGTGCATGATCTCGCGAATTACTTCTGTATAAATTCATAAATTATATGTAAGAACCATAGCATTTCGCGATTCATTGGTAAATTTATTTTGATTCTCTATTAACCAATAATGTGGAACTATTAACATGGTTAAAACAAACTGTTTGAAGTCTAGACGCAGCATGGTACTCTTTCTACCACTATGTTAGAGGTGGTTTCAAAATAAATATTTTATCGATATAGGATACTCATATTGATAAAATGATTTTAACCGCTTATTGTAAATTGTAAAAACAGGGATTTTACCCCCTTTATCTAATGCTGAATCGACGACCTAT